TAACTATGAAAAGAGGAAGAAGCCGAGCTACAAGAAAAATACCCGCTGCTACCATAGTAGCAGCGTGTATAAGAGCCGAAATAGGAGTGGGACCTTCCATGGCATCAGGTAGCCATACGTGAAGGGGAAATTGTGCGGATTTAGCAATTGCACCGACAAATAAGAAAAAGCCACATAAAGTAACAAATAAAGAATTGACCCCATTATTATGGATCAAGGTATTCACTATTTGGAATAAATCCCGAAATTCAAAACTACCAGTTATCCAATAAAATCCTAAGGTTCCTAATAATAAACCAAAATCTCCTATACGATTAGTTACAAAAGCTTTTTGACAAGCACTCGCTGCAACGGGTCGTGTGAACCAAAAACCTATCAAGAAATACGAACACATTCCCACGAGTTCCCAAAAAATATAAATTTGTACCAAGTTGGAACTAGTAACTAATCCCAACATTGAAGCATTAAAAAAACTCATATGAGCAAAAAATCTTAAATATCCTTGGTCGTGAGACATATAATTGTCACTATAAATAAAAACCAAGATTCCAACAGTAGTTATTAGCATTGACATAATAGAAGTAAGTGGATCGATCAAGTATCCGAACTCTAATAAAAAATCATTATTGATGGTCCAAGACCATAGACATTGATAGGTCAAACTTCCATTTATTTGTTGAATAGACAGATTGGCTGAAAACCACATAGCTATACTTAGCAGTAAAACACTTGGGAAAGCCCACATACGACGAATATCTTTTGTTGCTGTCGGAATAAGTAGAAGTCCAAATCCTATTGACATAGTAACTGGGAGCGGAAAAAGGGGTATTATCCATGCATATTTATATGTATATTCCATAAGAAAACAAATTTTTCTTTTTTTTTTTTCTTATAATTGTTTCCGATTCACCAATTCAGATATCTTTTGAAAAAAAGAAAACTAAAAGAAAAAAGATATGAAAAAGATTGGAATTCTGATTTGTTGTTTTATCAAATATTTTAAATAAGAGTTGCAATAAGTTAGTCAAGTTTTTTACTTAGTTATTAACTCACTTTCAACTCTAGAAAAAAAAAAAGACTTTTCTGAAACGATATGATACCATATTATATTTTGAATAATTGAATTTTACCTTTACATTACATTAGATTCATGTACAGATTCATGTACAATTCTATATTTAATAAATATTAGATATCCTTATATTTTTGAATTTTTTCAATTATTTCTAGACCTAACACCTTAGTATAATTAGTATAAAACATTAATGAAATATTCAGATTCTTTGTTGTATATAATAATTGTGCTTTTCTATTTTGAAAAGCACAATTATGAAGAAAGAAAAAATCATCTCACGAATTCAATATAAATTTTAAGAAATAGAAAGACTATAAAAAATAAAATACACAATACTTAGTACTTTGAATCCAGTAAACATAAAGATTCTTATTTTTCATATTACCCGGCTTTAACTAATATGTAAAAGTTAAATACAAATAAAAAACATTAGAAAATTTGAATTATTTGTCTTACAATTCAAAAATAGAAAATTGGAAGTTCTTTGATACATTTTAATTAAGATTTTTCCAAGACTTTTTTTTGTGCGACAAAAAAACTTTTGGACTGTCCGGTGGAAACAGATTTAGCTAAAGAAAAAGCTTTTACTGCCGCTAAAGAGCCTTTTTTTTTCCAAAGATTTCTACGAATATGCTTTTTTGACATAGAAGTACGTTTTTTTGGAACTGCCATTCAAAAATAGGTGACTCATTTTTATCGTTGTATGTGAAAGACATATATTGTTCAAAAAAAATCATTCTTTATTATTCATACTTATTCCATAAATTGATCTAAATAATATAAGAGCATCTTTTTATTTCAGAATATAAAATAAAAAAGAATAAAAGAAAAATCAATTAAATAGTAAAAGAAATAAAAAAATATTCTAAAACAATTTTATTTGATTTTATTTGAATAGACAAATATATTTTTCTTTTCTAGATTTTTTCTGATATTTGGATAATGTAATATTCTATTAAATATTCAGAATATTAATAGAATATCAAAAATGAATTGAAATAATATTCATATAAAAAAGAAAGTGAATGAGATTCAAAGTTAGAATATAAATAAATGAAACTCAAAAAATTTTGAATTTTATACCTTGACTGATGACTAAGAATAAAATTTTTGAATTCTGATTATTCTAAATTAACAAAAGCTAGGTTTATAGTATGGAAAAGTTGATTTTTAAAACTGAACCTATGAAGATACTTAAGAAGTATTATTGATATTTAAGATTTTCATATGAATGGAAATGAATCTTTCTTCATTGTTTCCAACTCTATTGAATCTCGACAATTCAACATGAATTTCCTATTATTATTTCAGGTAAGCCGCCATGGTGAAATTGGTAGACACGCTGCTCTTAGGAAGCAGTGCTAGAGCATCTCGGTTCGAGTCCGAGTGGCGGCATATATAATAATAGGCATATATAATAATAAATAATATAGACACAATAGATATAATAGAATATTTGAATCCCCGATTTCAATTCTTTAATAGGGACCCTTTTTATGTTGATGATATTTGTGACCTTAGAACATATATTAACTCATATTTCCTTTTCAATCATCTCAATTGTGATTATGATTCATTTGATGAACTTATTAGTCTACGAAATTGAAGGATTACGCCATTCGTCAGAAAAAGGGATGATAGCTACTTTTTTATCTATAACGGGGTTTTTAGTTATTCGTTGGATTTCTTCGGGACATTTTCCTTTAAGTAATTTATACGAATCATTAATCTTCCTTTCTTGGAGTTTCTTTATTATTCATAGGATTCCGTATCTTGGGAATCATAAAAATAATTTAAGTGCAATAACTGCACCAAGTGCCATTTTTACCCAAGGTTTCGCTACGTCAGGTCTTTCAACTGAAATGCATCAACCCGCAATATTAGTACCTGCTCTACAATCTCAGTGGTTAATGATGCATGTCAGTATGATGCTATTGAGCTATGCAGCTCTTTTATGTGGATCGTTATTATCAGTTGCTCTTATAGTGATTACATTTCGAAAGAATATCAATTTTTTTTTGAAAAACAATAATTTTTTCAGTTTAAATAAGTCGCTTTTCTTTAGTGAGATGGAATATTTCAACGAAAAGGGGAGTGTTTTTCAAAAGACTTCTTTTCTCTCATTTAAAAATTTTTACAAATATCAATTAATTCAGCGTTTAGACTATTGGAGTTATCGTGTCATTAGTTTAGGGTTTACTTTTTTAACAATAGGCATTCTTTCTGGAGCAGTATGGGCTAACGAAGCATGGGGTTCTTATTGGAATTGGGACCCCAAGGAAACTTGGGCATTTATTACTTGGACCATATTTGCAATTTATTTACATACTAGAACAAATTCAAAATTCCAAGACCAAGGCACGAATTCGGCATTTATGGCTTCTCTAGGATTTCTCCTAATTTGGATATGCTATTTTGGGATCAATCTATTAGGAATCGGGTTCCATAGTTACGGTTCATTCCAATTAATATCTAATTAAAGAAAATAAACTATATAACGAATACATAATACATAAAAACATCGTCCGATACACAATGAAAATTTGTGGGAGTTTTTGAAAACCGTTTGAATGTGGGAATTATTCAAATGGTTCTCAAAAACCCTAGATATATCTCATTACAATTCTAATTCACTCTTCTTTTTTTTTATTCTACAACGAAGAATCATGAAAATATGAAAGTCAAATAATTATAAGACTTTCTTTCCAATTAATGAAAATTTTATATTTTCAATATATAAAATTAGTATCTATAAAAATAATTAGATAATATAACTTGTACCTTGTCAACCGATAATGGGAAAAAGAAATCAGGATAAATACCAATTCCTATTACAGGTAGAAACATACAGATTGAAACAAATAGTTCTCGTGGTCCAGAATCAAAAAATTTAGGGTTTGGAACATTGAATAGTTTGTATCCATAGAAAATCTGACGTAACATAGATAATAAAAAAATAGGAGTTAATATCATTCCAATTGCCATTACAAAAATCATTAACATTTTTGGCATGAAAAGATATTTTGGGCTAGTAATTATTCCAAAAAAGACTAATAATTCTGCAACAAAACCACTCATTCCGGGCAATGCAAGAGAAGCCATCGAGAAACTACTAAACATGGTAAATATTTTTGGCATTGGGATAGATATCCCCCCCATTTCTTCGAGATAAACAAAACGTATTCTATCCCAACAGGTTCCTCCTAAGAAAAAAAGTGCAGCACCAATTAATCCATGAGAGATTATTTGTAAAATGGCTCCATTGAGTCCCATGCTAGTTATAGAACCAATTCCTATAATTATGAAACCCATATGAGAGACGGAAGAATAGGCAATACGTTTTTTTAAATTGCGTTGACCGAGAGAGGTTGAAGCTGCATAAAGGATTTGTATTATTCCTACTATCACTAACCAGGGAGACAATCTAGAATGAGCATGAGCTAATAATTCCATATTGATCCGAATCAATCCATATGCTCCCATCTTTAATAGGATTCCAGCTAAAAGCATACATGTACTATAATGTGCTTCCCCGTGGGTATCTGGTAACCATGTATGTAGGGGTATCATCGGCGATTTGACAGCATAAGCAATAAGAAAACCAAAATAGAATATTACTTCCAATGCTGCAGGATATGATTGATTAGCTAATTTTTCTAAATCTAATGTTGGTTCATTCGAACCATATAAACCCATACCTAGAACTCCTATTAAGAGAAAAATAGAACCTCCTGCAGTGCACAAAATAAACTTTGTAGCCGAGTACAGGCGTTTTTTTCCTCCCCACATGGATAAGAGTAAGTAAACAGGAATTAATTCTAACTCCCACATGATGAAAAAAAGCAAAAGGTCTCGAGAAGAAAATAATCCTATTTGGCCACTATACATTGCCAACATTAAGAAATAGAAAAATTGCGAATTTCGAGTAACTGGCCAAGCTGCTAAAGTAGCTAAAGTAGTTATAAATCCTGTCAGTAAAATGGGTCCTATGGAAAGTCCATCGATTCCCAGTCTCCAGTGAAAATCAAAAAGATTGATCCATTGAGAATCCTCCTTCAATTGGGTTAATGGATCGTCCAATTGAAAATGATAACAAAATACATAGGTCATTAGAAGGAGCTCTAGGATACATATACAGAGAGTATACCACCTATACACCTTATTTCCCCTATGAGGGAAAAAGACAATTGAAGAACCTGCAAATATGGGCAAAACAATAAGTATTGTTAACCAAGGAAAAGAACTCGTGATAAAGACAAGATAAATTTTTATAATAAAACCCCGTGCTCGGGAGAAGAATAAGATATTTTCTTTTCTCGAGTACGGGTCTCTGTCGGTAAAGAGGAATCAAATGATTCAAATGGAGTTTTTTGTCACATATTAATAAGAAAGACCCATGCTGCGAGTTGTTTCATGCCATAAATAAACACGAACACTCAAAAAATCCGTTGGACAAGCGGATTCACATCTCTTACAACCTACACAATCCTCGGTTCTTGGCGCAGAAGCAATTTGCTTAGCTTTACATCCGTCCCAAGGTATCATTTCCAATACATCCGTGGGACAAGCTCGAACACATTGGGTACACCCTATGCATGTATCATAAATTTTGACTGAATGTGACATTGGGTCTATAAATTTCAGTTTTGAACACAAAAGATTTTCAATCTGGTATAATGATATAAATCAGATATTTTCTACCAGATGAATCAATGATTTATAAAAATTTGAAGAATCAATATATTTTAAAATATGTTTATGAGAAAAGGCCAAGATACTTTGATTTTCTTTTAAATAACCATGAAATATGACATATGAATTCAATTCATGTTCATTTTATGAAATTTTCATATAAAGATCTTCATTTTTATTTATTTATATTCTTTGTATTTTCACATAGAAAAATTCTGACTAATTATTTAGCAAATTCGATTGATTGATACGAATTGATTTTCTGTTACGATAGATCGACGAAATAATAGCCAGCCCAATAGCTGCTTCAGCAGCCGCAATGGCTATAACAAAGATTGAGAAAATTTCTCCTTTTAATTGCCGACTATCAAATATATCGGAAAATGCGACGAGATTCATATTTACCGAATTCAGTAGAAGCTCAAGACACATAAGTGCTCTAACCATGCTTCGACTTGTGATCAGTCCATAGATACCGATAGAAAATAAAGAAACACTCAGAAAAAGTACATGTTCTAATATCATTGACAAATTCCTCATCAATCTTGATTCATTTCAATATGAACAAAAATTCAACTAATTCAGTTGAATAGAATAGAAGAATTACAGAATAAAAGAGCGTATTCACAGTAGATAAGATTGAATCCTTTTTCATTATTTGAATTCTCAAAATAGAAGTTCTTATTTCTTAATTATATTATTGACGAGCCATAGTAATTGCACCTATCAAGGAAACTAAAAGAATTATAGAAATGAGTTCAAAAGGAAGATAAAAATCTGTGGATAAATGAATCCCAATTTGTTGAACGTTACTTATTAAGTCCTGTTCTATAATCTGATTTGATTTTGTAGTCCGAAAAATTCCATACCATGAGGTATCTGGGATAATAGTCATTAATGAAATAAAAATACTTATACAAATCTGTGAAGTGATCTTATCTCCAATGGTCCACAAATAGGAATCATTGGAATATTCTGAACCGTTCATGAACATAACAGCAAATATGATTAATACATTAATGGCTCCCACATAAATAAGGAACTGTGCGGCAGCTACAAAATAGGAATTCAATGAAATATAGAATAAGGATATACAAACAAGAACCAATCCCAATGAAAAGGCAGAATCAATGGGATTCATAAGTAAGACTACTCCCAGACTTCCTAATATAAGAATTGATCCCAAAAAGACTACAAAAATATCATGTATTGGTCCAGGTAAATCCATTATGAAAGAAAAGAAATAAGTCGAAATATTTCATGACCTTACGAAGGGGGCCAGGAAAGGGACTATTTTCTTATAGATAAAAGAAAGTTATTTGGCTAATCCTATTTGATTCCAAACCAAATCTTAGTAATTGGTAATCGTTCTTGAACCAAAGGGTTTTTCTTTTTTCATTTGAGTTGTTGAATCCATAACTGTTTGAATTGTGTAATCTCCAATTATTGACATTGGTAACCGACCCAAAGAAATTTGATTATAATTCAATTCGTGACGATCATAAGTAGAAAGTTCATATTCTTCAGTCATCGATAAACAGTTTGTTGGACAATACTCGACACAGTTACCGCAAAATATACAGACTCCAAAATCAATACTATAATGAAGCAATTGTTTTTTATTAATATCTTTTTCAAATTTCCAATCAACAATAGGAAGGTCTATGGGACATACGCGAACACATACTTCACAAGCAATACATTTATCAAATTCAAAGTGAATTCGACCGCGAAAACGCTCTGATGTTATTGATTTTTCATAAGGATATTGAATAGTGACAGGTAAACGATTTGTATGGGATAAGGTAATTATGAAACTTTGTCCAATGTACCTTGCAGCTCGTATTGTTTGTTTGCCGTAATTCATGAACCCAGTAACCATAGGGAACATATTATAGATATCCATGAATAAAATTTATTTTTCTTTCTCTTAGTTGAGATAAGTTATGAATATAGAATATCATTATTGTTTTCTCTTCATTTCTTATTTTTTTCTTTAATTTTTTATAGTGAAACAAGTTGAGAAGAAGTTGTCAATAATAGATTACCTAGAGAAATAGGTAAAAGAAATTTCCATCCAAGATTTAATAACTGATCCATTCTCATCCTAGGTAAAGTCCATCTTGTTGTGATAGAAATGAACAGAAACAAATAAGCTTTAGCTAATGTAATAAAGATACCAATTACTATTACAAAGACTCTATACATTTTATTTATTCCAAAAAGTTCAGTAATAGATATATATGGAATGAAAAAATTCCACCCACCTAAGTAAAGAATTGTTACAAATAATGAAGAAACTAATAGATTTAGGTAAGAAGCAAGATAAAAGAAGCCATATTTTATACCTGAATATTCGGTTTTATAACCTGCTACTAATTCTTCCTCTGCTTCTGGTAAATCAAAGGGTAATCTTTCACATTCTGCTAGAGAAGACATTAGAAAAACTAGAAACCCTATGGGCTGACGCCACAGATTCCATCCCCAAAAACCATATTTGGACTGTGCTTCAATTATATCAACTGTACTTAAACTATTAGATAATTATAGTCGATGATAACATCACTGCTCCAATCGCTATTCCAAAACCGTACATGAGATTTTCACCTCATACGGCTCCTCTATGGCCACAAATAAATGTAAGGTAAAGACTAATTGCTTTCCTTGGACTCTATATAATTTAAAAGAATGTAAAGAAAATTTGGGGGTTGGAGAATCCTCAATTTGACCAATAAAATTCTGTCTGCTAGAAAAAGAAAAAGCACTTCGGAATTGATCTCATCCTTTATAATGATATAATCAGAATTTATAAAATTTTTCTTTGTTCAGCAATAACTTAATCCTTCAATTAAATGCTCGTTATAAATAGAAAGAATTGGGTATTAGTTTTAGTTAATGACTCATTATTATGAACTTTTTATTTTATTCTTGTATTGCATTCTATTTGTCTTGTTTCTGTTCTTCTTTCTGAAAACTCAAAGCAAAGAAAATAAAGGATTAATTCGTTCTTGATAGTTATTTCTTTAATCAGCGAATAGTAGCATACTCTAGATCGGAATCGTGGGGAAGTACTGCTTGATTATTTCTACCAACTTCAAGCCCTTATTATGATTCATTTTATGCAAAAATTCACTTCTTTTATTACCTTACATTATTTCCATTACTTATCCTTTGCGTACTTTGGTGTTCCTAACTGCCCACTTTTTTTTTGATTGATCCCTAGTATAGTAAGAAATACTTTACTGTTGACCTTTTGCATCCGCTTCAAGATATGACGATTAATCAAATAATTTCAATCTTGGGATCAACAACTTATGTTTACTTCAATTTCCTTCTTATACTCTAGGGAATGAGATTTTTTTTACTGCAAATTGAAGAGCAGTTTTGTTTCACTCATATAACTATCTGGTTTAACTCATCGAACTGAAATGTTGAAAAAAAAAAATAAAGAGATTTGTTCAAGACTTTCAATTTATTTCTTTTGACTTACTTTATAAAGCTTGAAAATGAAATAATATAATATTTTTTCTTATATTATTTCATTTTCATATTTACATATTGAATTAGATTTATATTGTATTTAAATTCATTTTTCTCTCTTTTCTAGAAAAAAGTTCATGTTCCAACGAATCACACGTAGAGATATTGCTAATACACATAGAGTTAATGGTATTTCATAACTAATTGATTGAGCTGCAGCTCGTAGACCGCCTGAAAAGGAATACTTATTATTTGATCCATATCCTGACATAAGAAGACCAATGGGTACAATGCTTGAAATGGAAATCCATAAAAAAACACCTATACTGAGATCAGCTAAAATAAGGTGATATCCAAAAGGAATTACTAAATAACTTAGTAGAATTGATATAACCGCTATAGAAGGCCCTACCCTAAACAAACGAATATTCCCTCTAGATGGAAGAAGATCCTCCTTCAGAAGTAGTTTGGTTCCATCCGCTAAAGCTTGAAGAATCCCTAATGGGCCGGCATATTCAGGTCCAATACGTTGTTGTATTGCTGCGGATATTTTTCTTTCTAACCACACAATGACTAATACCCCCATTGTGATTCCTAATAAAAGGGTGAAAATGGGCACAAAAATCCATACGAGTCCATAGACTTCTTTTAAAGATTCTAATTTATAAAAAGAATTAATAGTTTGTACTTCTGTCGTATCAATTATCATTTCAACGATCAACTTCTCCCATAATGATATCTATACTACCTAGTATCGTCATGATATCAGCCAATTTCATTCTTTTAACTAGCTGAGGAAGAATTTGCAAATTGATGAAACCGGGTGGACGAATTTTCCATCTCCAGGGAAAAACACTACTATCTCCTATTAAATAAATTCCTAATTCTCCTTTTGGAGATTCTACCCTTACATAAAGTTCTTGTTTTAACAATTCAAAATTGGGTGAAAGTTTTTTAGTAATAAATCTATATTCAAAATTATTCCATTCGGAATTCTTTGTCGTATGAAAGCGGCGGTTTTCTAAATTTTCATAAGGTCCTCCGGGAATTCCTTCTAAAGCCTGTTGAATTATTTTTATGGATTCTTCCATTTCACCGATTCGTACTAAATAACGAGCTAATGTATCGCCCTCTTTTTGCCATTTGACTTCCCAATTAAATTGATTGTAACACTCATAACGATCAACTTTACGAAGATCCCATTGGATTCCAGAAGCTCGTAACATTGGTCCTGATAAACCCCAATTTATTGTCTCCTCCCCACTAATAATGCCCACTCCTTCAACTCGTTCCAAAAAAATGGGATTTCGCGTAATAAGTTTTTGATACTCAACAACTTCTTTTAAAAAATAATTACAGAAATCAAAACATTTATCTATCCAGCCATAAGGTAAATCCGCAGCTACTCCTCCGATGCGGAAATAATTATGCATCATCCGCATACCTGTGGCGGCTTCGAATAGATCATATATAAATTCCCTCTCTCTGAAAATATAGAAAAAGGGAGTCTGTGCACCGATATCGGCCATAAAAGGGCCAAGCCATAACAAATGGGAGGCTATACGACTTAGCTCCAGCATAATCACTCTGATATAACTGGCTCTTTTAGGCACTTGAACACTTTCCAATCGTTCTGGTGCATTTACTGTTATTGCTTCTGTGAACATAGTAGCTAAATAATCCCAACGTGTCACATAAGGCAAATATTGTATAATTGTTCGGTTCTCTGATATTTTTTCCATCCCTCTGTGTAAATAACCTAATATAGGCTCACAGTCAATAACATCTTCACCATCCAGAGTAACGATCAGCCGAAGAACACCATGCATTGATGGGTGGTGAGGGCCCATATTGACTATTATGAAATTTTTTCTTGTAGCCGGTACAGTCATATTTTTTTCCTTAATTCTTTATTTCATGAATTACTTAAAATGAAAAATCTAATGCTAATAACTGAACTAAGAAAAAAGAATGAAAAAACAAAAAATAACAATGATAAGAATAAGAAACTAAAAGAAAAAATTCAAAAGAAATCAACGATTTTTTGGTTCCCGAATATCTAACTGATCCATTAATTTCTTATAACGCACTTTTTTTTTATTTGACAAATAGGTCAATAATCGTTGACGTTTTCCCAGAATTATTCGTAGACCTCTTTGCGATAAAAAATCTTTTTTGTGCAATTCTAAATGTAAAGTAAGTTTCCGTATCTTGTTGGTGAAATGGAATACTTGAAATTCAACAGACCCACTATTTTCTTCTTTTTCTTCTTTTGTAATAACTGAGATTAATGAATTTTTGACCATAAATTAAGATTTATATCTGTCTTTATCTGTGAATTTTACTGATCAGGAAAAATAATAGTATTTATTATGTTAGTTATTTTCATCTAGTATACATCAAAATTGGATTTCTTTTATTCATATACTCATTTGTTTTTTGTTTATGTGGTTGGTTTATATTTTCTATATTTGATCCAAATTCAATTGAAAATTGAATTTGGATCAAATATAGAAAATATATATGTATTCACGAAAGAGAACAATTTCCATTCTTTTTACTTAAAAGGATTCCGCTCCTCCTAGTGAAATTTTATACACTATAAAATCAGCATTATATATTATAATTTTATACAGTGTATATATTTAGGCTTTCATCTACTGAATATATCACACAATATGAAGTAAATCCACTATAAAATTTTTTATTTTCATTGGAATTGAATTTATTCTGAATTGTGAATACATATGTATTCTTGACATACTGAAACGACTGCTGTTATTAGTATCAAACCAATAGCGATTCATACAAGCTAAATCTTCTAATCGATAATTGGGCCAAAGAAACAATTTTAATTTCATCAAAATTTTTTCATCTGTATTAATATTAATATGCTTGTCCTCATTCAAAACTTGTCCGCAGTTTCTTATTTTTTTTTTCTTGCAAAATCTTGGATTTTTATCCACAACATTCCAATTTTTGGAATTAAAACAAATTCGAATTCGAAACTCTCTCCTACGTACGGGAGATAAAATATTTTCAGGAATAAGGAAATCATAATTATTTTTGTCTCCACTAAAAAATATTTTAAAAAATATTTTGCTGTGTCGTACAATGTATTTTTTTAACTCCACTTTTTCAATATATCCCTTTTTTGTGTATTTATTATTCGTTTGGTGCTTCTTATCGACCAATGAAGTATCTATAGTTTGATATATAATAGATTTTCCATCCCTTTTTATAGATAGACAAATAGGTTCAATAAGAAATACTCCCCTTCTTATCAAATTTTTAAGAACTAAGTCCTTTTGAATAAATATTTCTTCTAGATTTATTTCGTCTTTTTTAACCGAGGATATAGCAGCTTCCTTTATATTTTTCACTCCAAGTAGAACACAATGCGTCCTTATATTTTTCAAAATTTTTTCATTCGATAGATTAATCCATCTTAATTGAAAAAGTAAAGAGTTTTTTAAAAGGGAATCTAGTTCCATTTCCTTATTGGTCTTATATTTTTTTTTTTTTCTACTATATTTTATTTCTAATCTTTCGTAATCTTCTTCAACAACTTTTTTATTCTGTTGTTTTAGTAGATTCAATACAAAATTTCCTTCGCTTTGTTTTTCGTGTTCTTCCTGCTCGAAATTTCCTACTTTAAGATCTTTTTTTTTTTTATATAATATATGAAGATTTTTCTTTGGATTTCTTTTGATGTTTTTACTTTTTTCATTTGTATAAAAATTGAAAAAGAGTGATTTTATTGGGATGATCCAAGGTTTAATCTTATATACATCAAAAAGTAGCCCAAGTTCTGGAAAGAACCAAGGTTCTAGATTGGCATGATTTGATGCGGTATCACAGAACCTTTTTTTATTCATTCCCATGCAATCAAAAAAGATACTTTTTTGATTGCATGGTTTGATTTCTTGATAAATCATATTCCTTTTATTAATCTTAATTTCAGTCTTAGTCCTTTTATGAATCTTTCTGCTAATATCAGCATTGGTCCAGATTTCAATATTTTTTCTAAAACAAATATAAAGAGTTCTACAATCAAAATATTTTCTATCCAAATTGGTATTCTTATCAAGAATATATTCTTTTTCTAGATAATCATTACTAGGTATACTTACCAATACATAAAATGATTCGGGTTTAGATGTAGTGGAATGATATGGAATTTCTTGAGCCTCTTTTATTTCTAATGTTGATTCAGAAATATATGAATTAGGGGGGTTTATGTATTGATATGATAAAATATCATATCTGTAATATTTTTTCCATTTTTCTTTTTGACTCATAAATGAATTCGCTGCATAGTCATTTTTTTTCATGGAATTCACTTTTTTATATAAATCCAATTGAATTGATTCCCTTTTTTTAATAATACGAGGTTTATTTATTTTATTTCGCCATTCTTTAGATACTAATCTAGAACTTTTTTTTTGAGATAAATCATATTGATAATGACCTTTTAACCAGTTTTTCCATTCGTTCATTACATATGTATGAACTTTTTTATGTCTTGATTTGGGATGAAATACTCCATGTACCATACAAAAGTTTTTGAATTTATCCTTAAAAAGGGGAGAGTTCCCTTGATATTGAAGTATAGGTCTCAAGTGATACTTATTAAATAATTGGTTAAGTAATTGGGTTTGTGATAATTTGTAAAATACGTATGCTTGGGACAGGGAAGATAAGTTCCAATAAATATTAGAATTTTGATTTCTTTTTTCAGTATTATAAGTATTTGGAAAAAAAAAATTTATAGTCAAAATCAAATTCATTTTATTTTGATTTATTTCATCAATTCCTTCTTTTCTTTTCTCTCTTTTATTGTTGTAAGTGGATTTATTAAAGATCTTTTTTGTTGATTCAAAGAAAAGTTCCGCATTGATCTTAGAAAAGGTAATGGAACATAACAAAATATCTATGTATATTTTCTCAATGAATGATTTGATAAAGTAATGTGATTTACGCATTAATCGAATATTTTGCCTTTTTAAAATTTTCCAAAGATGTTTATATGATTGCAATATTTTATTATCATAAATTAGAACTATCTCTTTTTCTTTCTTTTCTTTTGCAGTTTGTTTAATTTGATTTTTGATTTTGATTGTCTTATCAGAAAGATCTTTCATTTTTCTTTCTATTAGTGAATAATTTAACCAATTCATGGGTCGAATTAGAACGGTTGATTCGCGAATAATCTTATTATTTATTTTGAAATCTTTCTCGTTTTCGTTCGGTTCATATATTTTTTTTTTATTAAATTCAAAGAATAAAGTTGGATTTACTTTTTCCAGTTTTTTTATTATGAGTTTTAGAATTTGAATTATTTTGATAACCCATTTTGTTTTTTCTTTTCTAACTTTTAGAATTCTTTTTTTATTTAAAATTTTTAGAATTTGGAAAATTTTATTTTTTACCTTTCTATTTCTTTTTTTGAGTTCTTTATAAATAGGTTTAAAAAAAAAAGGTCGTTTTTGGAAAGAACCGAAGGAAAGTTTTGTTTCCGTTCCCCAGACTGTTAAAAAACAAAAATCTTGTTTTCTATTTTTTTTTTTCATTTGATCTCTATGGTGAGATCGTACCTTAGATTTATGCCAAGGTTTTAGACAGAAAGGATGTACAATCTTTATCTGAATACCGTCCGTTAGCCAATCTTGGGGAAATTCTGTTTCTGATAATTGAACACCATTATAGGTGCATTTAATATATTTTTCTTTATTCCATTTCTTAAAATCCTT